TGGGGATAAGAAATAAGAGTGTATAGCAGGAAGAATGACCTTCCTTCATTGCCTGAGGCAATCTCGATTCAAGTGTGCTATTTATAAACATATAATGTTTATTATATCCTCTTATAATTCCCATTATAGATTAACATAATATTATCTAAAAAAAATAAAAATTGTATATTATTAATTATCTTGTGCGTTTTATTTTTTAAAATAATTCTTGGGGAGGGGGTAGAAAGGGCGATTTTTGGCCTATTATATAATTAACTAAATATATTATATAAATATATATATATATTAATTGCTTATCTTTGTACATGTATGAGTTTATAATATTTGATAGTCTTCTAATTTTCCTACCCCCTTTTTGACATAGTCATTTACTCCCATGCATGAGGAAAGTAAATGACTATGCTATAAGGGGGTAGGAAAATCATTCTTTAGCGAGGAATCTAACTATTTAAGAAATTATAATATATATATATTTATATAAATAGATCCTCTTATCGATATATAATTATAAGATTGATTATATCAATTTACTAGTTTAACATTACCTAACTTAATCAATCTTTAATTATAATTACTTATTTAAATTATAAGTAAGTACAATGAATTATAAATGCTTATTATTAAAAATTTACTTAAATTAAATAATATTCTTTTAACACGTGTAAATACACGTGTTATTGAATATATATCATTTAAATATTTGATTAAATACACGAATCTTTTTTATAGTGAGTGTTTATAAATTAATTATAAAAATATACATACCAAATCTTAGATTTGGTATATGTAAAATTTTGTTTTAAATAACTAGTGTATATACTCCTGAAAGGAGTATATACACTATATAATGCTAATGTATACACTCTATAAACATTATAATACTAGTTTAAGAATATATTATATTTTTAAAATTGAATTGTTAAATTTTAATAGATATAAATTGATATTTATATATGAAGAGTGAGGTTTTTTAGGGAAGAGGGTGTGTTTATTTTATTTTTGTAATTTTAATTAGAAAAATAAATATTTTTCTTATTTGTGGTATAATGCATTGTTTATAATTTTATAGTTAGTATAAAGTTTTCTGAAAAGTTTGATCCTTGCTTTATTCTCTAATTTAAGAATAAATATACATGTAAGTTAATCTGTATTAATTTGTCAATAAATTTGTTTTTTATGTTTCAGTGCATGGTTTTAGTTATGTATTATATTATTATCTAGTAATTCTTATTATTTCAGGTTAAATTTGTGCCAGCAGCCGCGGTTAGACAATGAGTGAATTTAGAGATTTTCGGTGTGCAGTTATAATGTAGTTTTCTTTTTTAGTTACTTAAATTTGGTGGTGAAATATTTATATTGTTGGTAGCATAATTTAGTTATTCTTTTTTATAGGCTGTGAAAATTTAGATATAAAATAGGATTAGATACCCTATTATACTTTATTAAAAATTTTGTGCTTGATTAGTAATCAGTTATTTTCTTGAAACTTAGAGGATTTGGCGGTATTCAAGTCTAGTTAGAGGAACCTGCTCAGTAAACGATATGCCCCGTAAAATCTTTCTTTATTTTGTTTCCAGTTTGTATACCGCCATTATTAAGTAGTGTTTATAGATAAATATTGGGATAATATTTTAGTATATTAGGTCAAGGTGCAGCTAATAGTAAAGTTGAAGTGGGTTACATTTAGTTTTATTAAAGTCGGATTTAAATTTTATAATTTTATTGAAGTTGGATTTAATTGTAATTTTGTTTTAATAAGGCATTATGATAGTAGCTCTAGAATATGTACACATCGCCCGTCGCTCTCATTAGTTAAAGTGAGATAAGTCGTAACATAGTAGGTGTATAGGAATATGTACCTAGAATTAGAATTTATAGCTAAGTTATAAGCATTTCATTTACAATGAAAATATAGTGGGGGCACTTTTATTCAAAGTTTATATTATTATTTAATTTTGATTTTGTAGTTTGGTTATATAAAATAATAATTTCGTGTTCTTTTTAGTATTATTTTGAAATTAATATTTTAATTATAGTTAATAAGTACCGTATGGGAAGTCTTTGTTTTAGTAAAAAGTAATATTTGTTTTATGTACCTTTTGTATCAGGGGATAACAATATATTTTGATTAGTACTTTATTCCCGAAATGTTAAGAGCTAAGTTTGATTTTATTTCTGTGTTGTAAAACAGTTTGTAAGTCTATTTTAGTGAAGATATTTTAGTCGTTTTACATATATCTGGTTCTTTGGGAAATAAATTTAATTTTTCTTTTTATTTTACATAATGAGATAGTAAAAACAGGAGGTATGAGCTTCTTGTTGTTTAATTAGGCTTTATGCGGAATTGTTGAAGTAGGCTTGAAAACAGCTTCCTTAATATAGCGTTAAAGTTAAATTGTTTGTTTTGAATAATTTATATTAGCCTGTTTATTATACCAGGGATTATTGTTTAATTATATTTCATTAATTAAACTGTTTTTATAAGTAGTTTTTGTAGTTATTATGTGCAATGTAGAATAGTGTTTATCTTGTAATTTATTTAAAGTTGGGTAAAAGGAATTCGGCAAAAATTATCTTCACCTGTTTATCAAAAACATGTCTGTATGATTATATATAAAGTCTAGCCTGCCCACTGATTTTTAAAGGGCCGCGGTAATTTGACCGTGCGAAGGTAGCATAATCATTAGTCTTTTAATTGAAGGCTGGAATGAATGGTTGGATGAGGGATATACTGTCTTTAATTTAAAAAATAAATTTAACTTTTAAGTGAAAAGGCTTAAATATTTTAGTGGGACGATAAGACCCTATAAAACTTTATTTGGTGTGGGGTTAGCGATGACTTTGTTTTAAAATTGCTATTTTTGCGTTAAATTTTGTTGGGGAGACATTAATATAATAGGTAACTGTTGTTGAAATTAAATAATTATAATTAGGTTTTGATCCTTTATTAGAGATTAAAAGATTAAGTTACTTTAGGGATAACAGCGTAATTTCCTTTGAGAGTTCTTATCGACAAGGTTAGTTGCGACCTCGATGTTGAATTAAAATTTCTGGGGGGTGTAGTCTTTCTCCTAGTAGGTCTGTTCGACCTTTAAAATTTTACATGATTTGAGTTCAAACCGGTGTGAGCCAGGTTGGTTTCTATCTTCTAAGTGTTTATTGTAGACTTTAGTACGAAAGGATTGAGTTTGCGAGATAATCTTAACTATTTGATTAATATTAATTTATAATCACTTTGGCAGAAAAATGTGTCGGATTTAGGATCCGTTTATATAGTTAATACTATATGTGATAGAATTTGTTTCTATTTTAATCCTTATTAAGGTGGTTAATTACTTAGTTCTAGTTGTTCTTGTTTTAGTTTCTGTTGCTTTTTTGACTTTGCTTGAGCGTAAGGTGTTAGGATATATCCAGATTCGTAAGGGTCCTAATAAAGTTGGATATTATGGTATTTTACAGCCTTTTTCTGATGCTATTAAGTTATTTACAAAAGAGCAAACCTTTCCCATGATGAGTAACTTTATCCCTTATTATGTATCTCCTGTTTTTAGTCTTTTTATTGCTCTTGTTAGTTGGTGTGTGTTTCCTTTGGTTTTAGGTCTCTTTGATTTTGGTTTAGGTGTTGTTTTCTTTTTGTGTTGTACTAGTGCCAGGGTCTATTCTGTAATAGTGGCGGGATGGTCGTCTAATTCTAAGTATTCTCTGTTAGGCTGTTTGCGGGCTATTGCTCAAACAATTTCTTATGAGGTGAGTCTTGTTTTGATCTTATTTAGAATTTTGTTGTTAGTTGGGTGTCTAGATTTATGTGCTTTTGATGTATATCAGCGTAATTTATGGTTTGTTGTGGTGGCGTTTCCTTTGGCTTTGTTATTTTTCGCTTCTTGTCTGGCGGAGAGTAATCGGACTCCTTTCGATTTTTCTGAGGGTGAGTCTGAGTTAGTTTCTGGCTTTAATACTGAGTATAGTAGAGGGGGATTTGCTTTGATTTTTATGGCTGAGTACGCTAGAATTTTGTTTTTAAGGGCTTTATTTTCCATTGTTTTTTTGGGTAGGGGGTTGGTGTCTTTTCTTTTTTATTTAAAGATTGTTTTCGTGAGTTTTTGTTTCATCTGGGTCCGGGGGACCTTACCTCGACTGCGTTATGATAAGTTAATGTATTTAGCTTGAAAGAGTTTTTTACCAGTGGCTTTAAATTATTGTGTTTTCTTTATGTGTTTTCGTTTGTTTTTTGAATTACTGGTTTCTTAATCAGAATTTTTGTATAAAAGTTAGGATACTAATGTCAATTTATTTTATTGGGTCTTTTTTTTGTTTTTTTTGTGGTGTAGTTTCTTTAGTTTTAAGTCGTAAGCATATTTTAAATTCTTTGTTAAGCTTAGAGTTTATTATGCTTAATTTGTATTTCTGTTGATTGGTTTTATTTAATTTTTCTGATGTTTTGTTCGTTTTATACTTTCTAGCTGTGGCAGCTTGTGAGGGGGCTTTGGGGTTGTCTATCCTGGTTTCTATGGTCCGTAGGTATGGTAATGATAATTTTAGTAGGAGTAGAATATTGAGATGTTAAAGTATATTTTCTTTTGTTTGATGATAAGTTTGGGTACTGTTAGTTGATTTAGCACTCAGCTTTCTGTGTTTCTGATTAGCGGTTTGTTTGGGGCGTTGGCTATGGGGGGTATGTTTGTGGGAGGTTTGGGGCTTGGGTTTGGGTTGGATTCTTTGAGTTATGTTTTAATTTTACTAAGGTTTTGAATCATAGCTTTAGTTTTAGGGGGAAGCCATGGTGTTAAGGATAGCAGAAATTTTAGTTCTATTTTTTTATTAGTGAGTATTTTTTTATTATTTAGTTTAGTTTTGACTTTTTCCTGCTTGGATTATCTAGTGTTTTATATTTGTTTCGAGAGTTCTTTAATCCCCACTTTAATTTTGATTTTGGGTTGGGGTTATCAGCCTGAGCGTCTTCAGGCTGGAGTTTATATGTTGTTTTACACTTTATTTGGTTCACTCCCTTTACTGATTTCTTTTTTTAGCTTATATAATGAGGGAGGGAGATTAGTTTTTAATTTGTGTTCCGTTCCTTCAAGTTCTTCTAGAATTTATATGGTTTGGTATTTTTGTAGGGTCTTTGCTTTTTGTGTTAAACTACCTGTATATCTTGTACATCTTTGGTTACCTAAGGCTCATGTTGAAGCCCCATTGGCGGGGTCTATGGTGTTGGCTGGGGTGTTATTAAAATTGGGGGGGTATGGCTTAATTCGTATTAGTCCAGTTTTTGTTAAAGTGGGGTTGAATTTTAGCTGGTTTTGGCTTGGTTTGGGTCTGGTGGGTGGGACTTTTGTGAGATTGCTTTGTCTACGTCAAACAGACATGAAGTCATTAATTGCATATTCTTCTGTGGCTCATATGGGGTTAGTTTTGTGTGGTTTAGCGGTTTTTAATTGATGGGGTTTATCCGGGGCTGTAGTGGTAATAGTTGGGCATGGTTTGTGTTCTTCCGGTCTTTTTTGTCTTGCCAATATGGCCTATGAGCGGTTGGGCAGTCGTAGTTTATTTATTAGAAAGGGTATATTAAATTTTATGCCTAGAGTTGCTTTGTGGTGGTTTCTTCTTAGAATCGGGAATATGGCTGCTCCTCCCACTCTAAATCTATTGGGTGAAGTGAGTTTAATTGTTTCTTTAATCTCTTGGTCGTTGTTTACTATTGTTTTTGTCGCAGCTTTATCTTTTTTTAGGGCTGCTTATACTTTGTATATATTTTCAAGTAGTCAGCATGGAAAGTATTTTAGTTCTTTATTTTCATGTTGTTCTGGTAAGGTTCGTGAATACCTGGTTTTAATTTTGCATTGGTTGCCATTAAATGCTTTGGTTTTAAAGGGTTGTTTGTTTATATAGGGCTTTAGTAGTTTAATTAAAAATATTGGTTTGTGGGGCCAAAGATGTATTATTATCTGAAGCAGTGTTCTGAAATGTAAAAATAAATTTAAGTAGTATATTATTTCTATTGGCTGTTTCTTTAACTAGAATTTGTGTGTCTTTAGATATATTGGGTAGTGATTATTGTTTATTTTTAGATTGGGAGTTAGTCAGTTTGAACGGTGTAACTATTTGCATATCTTTGATTTTTGATTGAATGTCCACTATATTTGTATCTTTTGTTTGTTTTATTTCTAGTTCTGTTTTGTATTATAGGGGGGGTTATATATCTGGGGATTATAATATTAATCGTTTTATGTATCTGGTTTTGGGATTTGTTTCTTCTATGTTGATAATAATTGTTAGCCCTAATTTAGTGAGTATTTTGTTGGGTTGGGATGGGCTAGGGTTGGTTTCTTATGCTTTGGTTATTTATTACCAAAATGAAAAATCTTCGGTGGCCGGAATACTAACTGCTATGTCTAATCGTATCGGTGATGTGGCAATTTTAATTAGAATTGGTATGATAAGTTACATGGGGTGTTGGGACTTTCTTTTTTATACTGAATCTGGTTTAGTTGGGAATAGTTTATTGTTTTTTGTTATCTTGGCTGCCATGACTAAGAGTGCTCAAATCCCCTTTTCGGCCTGGTTGCCGGCTGCTATGGCAGCTCCTACTCCTGTTTCAGCTTTAGTTCATTCTTCTACCTTAGTTACTGCGGGGGTGTATTTATTGATTCGTTTCAGGCCCGCTTTATTAGATTTTGAGGGTAGAAGAATTCTCTTGCTTTTGGGGTGTGTAACTATGTTTATGGCTGGGTTGGGGGCTAATTTTGAGACTGATTTAAAAAAAATTATTGCATTGTCTACTTTAAGGCAGCTTGGGGTAATAATAAGAATTTTGGCCTTAGGGTGGGCGAGGTTGGCCTTTTTTCATTTATTAACTCATGCTTTATTTAAGGCTTTACTTTTCATGTGTGCTGGTTCTGTCATTCATAGGGTGGGGGACAGTCAAGATATTCGGTCAATAGGGGGTTTGGTGAGTTTTATGCCTTTAAGGGTCACATTAATAAATTTAGCTAATTTGTCGTTATGTGGATTTCCCTTTTTAGCGGGGTTTTATTCCAAGGATCTTATTTTAGAAGTTGCTTTTTGTAGGCCTTTAAATGAGGTTTGCTTTTGGTTGTATGTGGTTTCTACTGGGTTGACTGTTTGTTATACTTTTCGTCTTATTTATTATAGTCTTAGGGGAGCTTACAATTTAATGGTTGTTTCCCATGTTATTGATGATAGAAGTATAACAAGGCCTATGTTGGGCTTAGCTTTCGGGGCTGTGGTTTCTGGTTCTGTTTTATCTTGGCTTATTTTTCCTAGTCCGATTATAATTTATCTTGGTCCTGTTATAAAGCTTATTCCTTTGATGGTGAGAGGGCTTGGTGCTATAATCGGTTATTTATTAAATATTTTATCGGTGAATTGTTCTTTAAAATCATTGAGGTTTTATCATATTGTTTCATTTAGGGGGACTATGTGGTTTATGCCTTTTTTATCTACTGTGGGCCTGAGTAAGGGATTTCTTTCTTTGGGATTTTATGTTTATCGTTCTGGGGATAGGGGTTGGTCTGAGTATTATGGGGGACAGGGGGCTTATGATTTGATGGTTGATCTTTCTGGGGTTTTACAATCGTCTCAGGAGAATAGGATTAAGGTTAATATAGTTTTACTTGTTGTTTTAGTAATTGGTATTCTGGTTTTATTATATTCAAATAGCTTATGTATAGAGTGTCACACTGAAGCTGTGGAGGAAAATTTTTATTTTTTGAATACTCTTAAAAGATATTTCTTTATTTTTACAATGAAAATGTAAGGTGTTATTTACACTATAAGAGCTAGGGGTAAGGGCAGACTTTAACTGCCCGAGATTGAAGTTAGAAGCTTCTTCTCTTTCTTATTGCCCCCTTAACTAGAGTTAATACTCAATTATGTCATTAACAGTGGCACACCTCTTTTTGGTTTTAGTTAATTATAATTAGAGGTAAATTTACCAAAATTTAGGTCGAAACTAAACGCGTTGGTTACGCTTTCTAACTAAGATTAACCCTCGGGGGCACTTTTTGAGTGCAAATCAAATGTCATAGTTGACTATAATCTCTTACTCTGATCATTCTAGGGCTCCTTGATTTCACTCGTGGTAGAGTCCTAGGAGTAGGATAATAAAAAAGAAAAGGCCTACTATTATTCACATTTTAATATTTGTCGAGTTAATAATTAGGATTAAGGGGAGCAGGAGGGTGATTTCTACATCAAAGATTAAAAAGATGATTGCAATTAAAAAAAACCGCAATGAAAATGGGAGGCGGGCGGAGCCTTTTGGGTCGAATCCACATTCGAACGGGGATATTTTTTCTCGGTCAGTAATTGTTTTCTTTGACAGAAGTGATGCTAATATTATAACGATTCTTCTAATAATCAGGGTGATAAAAATTGTTGTTAGGGAGATAAGAATTATCAACTCCATTATTATGGTCTTTTTGATTGGAAGTCAAAAGTACTTATATACTAAGAAGATTATCTACCTCATCAGTAAATGGAGATATACAGGAATAGTCAGACTACATCTACAAAATGTCAATACCATGCAGCGGCTTCAAATCCAAAGTGGTGGTCGGGCGAAAAGTGGCATATGCTAAGTCGGTACAAGGATACTAAGAGAAATAGTGAGCCAATAATCACATGTAGGCCGTGAAATCCGGTTGCTACAAAAAATGTTGATCCATAGACTGAGTCGGCAATTGTAAAGGGGGCTTCGAAGTATTCTATTGCCTGGAGGGCAGTAAAGTACATGCCTAAAATTACTGTGAGAGTTAGCCTTTGTGTGGCTTGAGGTTGGTTTGCTCTTATTAAAGCGTGGTGGGCTCATGTGAGCGTAGCGCCTGAAGCAAGGAGGATGGTTGTATTTAATAGGGGGATTTGTAGTGGATTGAAGGGCTGGATTCCAGCTGGGGGTCAGCAGGTACCAAGTTCTACTGTTGGGGCTAGTCTTCTGTGGAAGAAAGCTCAAAAAAAGGAAAAGAAAAATAAAACTTCAGATGTAATGAATAAGATTATCCCTCATCGTAGTCCTATTACAACTTTAATGGTGTGCAACCCTTGGTAGGTTCCTTCTCGGGTGATGTCCCGCCATCATTGAATTATTGTAAGTACAGTTGCTGTAATTCCTAATATTAGGAGGTCCGCGTTAAATTGGTGAAATCATTTTACTAATCCTGTTGTTAATATTATTGCACTAATTGACCCGGTAATGGGTCATGGTCTTATGTCTACTAGGTGATATGGGTGGTGTCCGTGTTTTGGCATTAATTAGTTTCTCTGGCATAGAGGGAACTTAGGGCTGCAAATACATATGATTGAATAACAGCAACTGCTGATTCTAGTATTAATAATAAGATTTGAGAGAGCACTAGTGCTCTTACTAGTGTTTTTCTTAGGTAAGGTCCTGTATTACCAATAAGCGTTATAATTAGGTGACCTGCTATTATGTTGGCGGCTAGTCGGATGGCTAGAGTACCTGGGCGGATAATGTTGCTTACGGTTTCAATTAAAACTATTAGCGGGGTAAGGGGTCCTGGAGTTCCTATTGGGACCAAGTGCGCGAATATGTGTTTGGTCCGGTTTAATCAGCCGAAGATCATGAAAGCTCTTCATAGTGGCAGCGACAGGGTTAGAGTTAAAGTTATGTGGCTAGTTCTAGTAAATACATATGGGATTAATCCCAAAAAGTTATTAAATACAATAAAAGTGAATAGAGAGGTGAATACAATAGTTCTGCCTAAATTTTGGGGGCCTAAGAGGACTTTAAACTCTTTATGTAGAGTTAGAAGTACTTGACTGCACGCTGTAGTTAGTCGTGATGGGGCTGCTCAATATAAGTAGGGCAGAAATAGGATCCCTAGTATTGAAGAGGCTCAATTCAAAGATAAGTTACTGATTCTCGATATTGGGTCGAAGCTAGAAAACAGGTTGGCTATCATTTTCAGTTGGGTGTGGGCGTGGGTTTAATTTTAATATCAGATTTAATTTTAATGGGGGGCTTGAGGAAAAAGATTATAATTATAATAGAGAAGAATACTGCGGTGAAGAATAGATATAGATTAAATCATAATAGGGGGGATATTTGAGGGATTTTAAAATATTACTTTGTAATAATTAAAGCTTGACAAGCTTTCGTTATAGTTTAACTAATTTTAATCACTAGGAGTAGGCGATTACTATAATAAGTTTAAAAGACTTATACTTTCTTTTCAGTCACCTAATGATTCTTCTAATATGGCGTGGGTTCAATTTAAGAAATGACTAGAAGAGGTTCTTTCAATTACGATGGGTATAAATCTATGGTTAGCTCCACAGATTTCTGAACATTGGCCGTAAAAAAGACCGGGTCGGTTCATTTGAAATCTAATTTGATTGAGGCGGCCGGGGACGGCGTCTACTTTAACTCCTAGGGCGGGGACAGTTCATGAGTGAATAACGTCGGCCGCTCTAACTAAAATTCGGGTTTGGGTATTTATTGGTAGTACTGTTCGGTTATCCACGTCTAGAAGTCGAAACCCGGAGTTTTCTAGATCTTTCGTTTGAATTATGTATGAATCAAACTCAATTTGTCCGAAGTCTGAGTATTCATATCTTCAGTATCATTGGTGCCCGATTGCTTTTAGGGTAATTCTTGGTCTATTTACTTCATCTAATAGGTAAAGTAGTCGTAGGGATGGGAGTGCGATAAAAATTAAAATAATAGCGGGAAGGAGTGTTCAAATTGTTTCAATTGTTTGGTGTTCTAGTAAAAGTCGGTTTGTTAGGGAATTAAAAAATAAAGACCCTAATATAAATCCTACTAGAGTTGTAATAAGAATAAGAACAATTATAGCATGGTCGTGGAAAAAGATTAGTTGTTCTATGAGGGGAGAGGCTGCATCTTGGAAGTTTAGCGCTGCTCAGGTTGCCATTTTCTAAAAGAAAAAGATTTCCTATTAGGAGTTTAAGTCCTATGCAATGGTCTGCCATTTTAGATAGTTTGTGATTAATGGAACTTCTATAAACCTATGATCTGCTGGTGGGTAGTTATGCTGTCATTCGATCGATGTTGGTATGTAGAGGGAGAATAGGACGGGTCGTCTCATTGTTAATGCTTCTCAGATTACTATGACAAATCCTAAGACGGCAATCAGGGAGATTGTTGAGCCTAGAGATGAGACTACATTTCATGTGGTGTAGGCATCTGGGTAGTCTGAATATCGTCGAGGCATCCCGTTCAGTCCTAAGAAGTGTTGGGGAAAGAATGTTAAATTCACTCCAATAAATATTGTCAAAAAGTGAATTTTTAATCATTTGGGTTGTAAGGTTAGCCCTGTGAATAGGGGGAACCAGTGAGCGATTCCGGCGAAAATGCCGAATACGGCTCCTATAGAGAGTACGTAATGGAAGTGCGCTACTACATAATAAGTGTCATGTAGGACAATATCAATAGATGAGTTAGCAAGTACCACTCCGGTAAGTCCCCCTATGGTGAATAGGAAAATAAACCCTAGGGCTCAAATCAAGGAAGGTCTATAGGTGAATTGGGCTCCATGTAAGGTTGCTATTCATCTAAAAATTTTAATTCCCGTTGGGACTGCAATAATTATAGTCGCTGAGGTGAAATAGGCTCGCGTATCTACGTCTATTCCCACTGTGAATATATGGTGGGCTCATACTACAAACCCTAGTACCCCAATTGCCATTATTGCATAAATTATTCCTAGTGTGCCGAATCTTTCTTTCTTACCAGATTCTTGTCTTACAATGTGAGAAATTATACCGAATGCTGGTAAAATTAAAATGTATACTTCTGGGTGTCCAAAAAATCAGAATAAGTGTTGATAGAGAATTGGGTCTCCTCCTCCTGCGGGATCAAAGAAAGATGTATTTAAGTTTCGATCTGTTAAGAGTATGGTAATGGCCCCGGCTAGTACTGGGAGGGATAGAAGAAGCAAGATTGCAGTTAAAAATACTGCTCATACAAATAGGGGTATTCGGTCTATTGATATCCCTGGGGATCGTATGTTTATGACTGTAGTAATGAAGTTTACAGCCCCTAGGATTGAAGATACTCCGGCTAAGTGAAGAGAGAAAATTCCTATGTCTACTGAGGCTCCGGCGTGTGCAATGCCTCTGGCTAAGGGGGGGTATACAGTTCATCCTGTTCCAACCCCTCTTTCTACTATTCTTCTAGAAAGTAGAAGGGCTAGGGAAGGGGGCAGGAGTCAGAATCTTATATTGTTTATTCGAGGGAACGCTATGTCTGGGGCCCCTAGCATGAGGGGCACTAATCAATTTCCAAATCCTCCAATTATAATTGGTATTACTATAAAGAAAATTATTACGAAGGCGTGGGCAGTTACAATTACATTATAAATCTGGTCATTTCCGATCAGTCTTCCGGGTTGGCCTAACTCAGCCCGGATTAATATGCTAAGGGATGTCCCAACTATGCCGGCTCATGCCCCGAAAATAAAATATAGAGTGCCAATATCTTTATGATTAGTAGAGAATAATCATCGTTGCGCAGGTAAGTGGCCGATGAAGGCAATAGATTGTAAATCTATTTATGTGAGCTGTCACCTTATCTGGGCCGTGTAGTTTAAGTTAAGACGTTAGGCTGCAATCTTAAAGATGTATACTACCTCGGCTTAAGGTTTAAGAGGCGTCTCTTAATTGAAGCTTTGAAGGCTACTAGTTTTTTTAACTTAAAACCTTAAAATTGGATAAGTACAATAAGGGGGGAGAAAATGGGAATTATGTTAATAATTAAAAATCTAGTCGATTTTTGATTTAGGTTTTCTTTAAAGTTTATTGTGTATTTTGGTATTGTTAGTATAAATGATATAATTGAAATTCGAGTGTAATAAAATAAGGTTAAAAGAGCTGTTATCATGAGAGTGAGTAGTCATAAAATAAGTATATTTTTAGCTATGAAGGTTGTTATTATTATTTTAGGAATGAAGCCTAAGAGGGGTGGTAGCCCACCAAGGGAGAATAATCTTAAAAGTGTTCTGACTTTATATATTTGATTATTTGGGATAAAAAAAAGTTGTTTTAGGTGGAAAATTTGGTTTATATTTATTAAAATCACTACAGATCTTGAGACAATTCTGTAAATTAAGAAGTAATTTAGTCATAAAGATTTTTCTATGTATAGGGCGGCGAGCATTCAAGCCATATGATTGATTGAAGAAAAGGCCATAATTTTTCGTAAAAGAGTTTGATTAAGTCCCCCGATTCCCCCTACTAGGGCTGAGACAATGGATGCTATTATTAATACTTTGGATGTGACGGGAGATAGGATATAAGATATAAGGGCTATGGGCGCAATCTTTTGAATTGTTATTAAAATTAAGCACTGAATTCATGGAAGGCTTTGTATAATTGGTGGGAGTCAGAAGTGTAGGGGTGCAGCCCCTATTTTTAGTAAGAGGGAGAGGGAGATTATAATTTGGGGGCTAGCTGTTGATAGTAATATTATTGCTGCCCTTGCTATGAGCGTGGCGGATCTGAGGGCTTGAATTAGGAAATATTTTAGGGCAGCTTGTGATGAGATAGAGTTTTTATGGTGTATGATTAGCGGAATAAAAGATAGGGTATTTAGTTCTAACCCTAGTCATCTTACAAATCATGTAGGAGAAGAGATTGTAATAACGGTGCCTAAAATTAGGGTGAACATAAATAATATTGAAGAGGGGTTAAGTAAGAAAATTAAAAAGAGAAATAAATTCATAGATGGGGTATGAGCCCATTAGCTTGCACGTTTAGCTTATCTTTTTAGTTAAAACTTTAGAGGATTTTAACCTCTTAAAAGTGCTTTCAAAACACCCTCTTTTCAAGATAAAAGTTCTTATGTTTTATTTAATAATTTATCTCAGGTTTTTAATATAAGAGGGTTGATAATGAAAAACGAAAAGTAGGCTAGAGTTAAAACTTGTCCTGTAAAAATAAAGGGTCTTTCTACAGGTCGTGCTCCAATTCAAGTTAATAAAACTACAATAATTACGAAAGTTCAGAATATAAGTTTGTTGATTGGGTAGAAAGTTAGTCCCCGGAATTTCGATTTATAGGAAAGAGGAAGAGTAAATAGGATTGCTACTGATAGTACTAGGGCTACTACTCCCCCTAATTTATTGGGAATTGAGCGTAAAATAGCATAGGCAAATAGAAAATATCATTCGGGTTGAATATGTGGGGGAGTTACTATTGGGTTTGCTGGTGTAAAGTTTTCGGGGTCGATTAGTATGGTAGGATTAAGGAGAGATAGTAGCACAAGGGCTATTAGTATGACTCTAAATCCTACTATGTCTTTGAGTGTAAAATATGGATGGAAGGGAATTTTATCGACTTGTCTGGACACTCCAAGTGGGTTGTTAGATCCTGTTTGATGTAAAAATAGAATGTGGACTATAGATGTGGCTGCAATAATAAATGGTAGAAGAAAGTGCAGTGCGAAAAATCGGGTTAGGGTTGCATTGTTTAGCGCAAACCCTCCCCAAACTCAGTTTACTAATTTTGTTCCTGCAATAGGAATAGCAGAAAGAAGATTTGTAATTACTGTGGCCCCTCAAAAAGACATTTGTCCCCAGGGTAGTACATATCCTAAAAATGCGGTTCCCATTGTGAGAAAAAGAATAACTACCCCTACTATTCAAGTGTGTATAAATAAGTATGACCCGTAATAAAGGCCGCGTCCGATATGTAAATAAATACAAATAAAGAAAAATGAGGCTCCGTTGGCATGAATTGAACGTAAAAGTCACCCATAATTAACGTCACGGCAGATATGAACTACCCTAGAAAAGGCTAGATTAATATCTGGTGTATAGTGTATGGCTAGGAATAGACCAGTTGCAATTTGTGTAATCAGACATAATCCTAAAAGTGATCCAAAATTTCAAAGCGTCGAGATATTAGCTGGTGTGGGGAGGTCTACCACAGCCCCATTGGCAATTGAAATTAGTGGGTGGTGTTTACGAAGGGGTGCTTTCATTTGTTTATGAAAGGCTATGTTTTACGAAGGGGGCCGGCTGAGGTTGGTGCTATATTTACAACGACGATTAAAGTAATAAGTAAATAGATGATGATAAACGTTGTGATTGGGGAAAATCTTAAATTATACATTTTTCTTAAAAGGGGGGGTAGGTGGGGGGCATTAATTGTTAGGTAGTTGTTGAAAGAGGAGTTTAGTGATTCTCACTTAATCTGTCTGTTAAGTGGATTAGAAATGAACCTGACGGGGAGTAAGATAAACAAAACTATCAAGAGACCCGCAACTCTTTTAAAAGAGGTGGAAAATTTTTCATTTGAGGCTAAAGCAGCGATGTAGGAAAATACTACTAAAACTGCTCCTAAAAAAATTAAAAATAAGATGTAGGAAAATCAAGTAGAAACAGAAGTAACTGAGCATAAAATGCAAATTAGTGTGGTTTGAAAAATAATGGAAAGAGCTATAGCCAGGGGGTGTTTTAATACCAAAAATAATATCGCTGAGGCAACCATGATTAATATTGTAAGATTTCTAATTATAATATCAGAAAGTAGTTTAATTAAAAATATTAGTTTTGGGGGCTAGAGTTGGGTTTCTCCTTTCTGAGCTTCAAGAGATACCTCATTTATGATTTACAAGACCATTATTTTAAATTTAAATTATTGAAACGGGCTATGCTTTGGTGTAAAGGCACATAAAGTTTTGATCTTTAGGGGGTTGGTGTGATTCCAATAAGTGTAGTTAATAGTAGAAAGGCTTGACTTTCATGACCCGCCCTATCACGACGATCTTTTTTCAAGCATACTATT